TGACTAGATCTCGGATAAATGGAAATTTTATTGATAAGACCTTTTCAATTGTAGCCAATATCTTATTACGAATAATTCCGACAACTTCAGGAGAAAAGGAGGCATTCGCCTATTACAGAGATGGTGCGATTTGATTCTTTTTTCCTTTTTTTTGCTCTCAGTGTTAGGAGAAAGACACATTCTTCGGATAGAAAGAAAAAATGGAAAAAAAAAAAACCTACGCTTGCTGAAGGTGAAGTTTGTGGAAATAAAATAATTAATTCCTTCTGTCGTGTATCCCCGATTAATGCAGCCTCATATGCTTAAATTTTGGATTTATAGTATTAAGCGAAAGGTTATACCTATACTTATGGGTTAGGTCAACTCTACTCCACTAGTACCAATGGGCGGCATGGGTGAAGAAGCACTACGTTTAGGAATCAACAACACGAAAACTTTGTTAAAAAGGATATCCCCCTTCCTTATCGGGATCGGGACTAAGAAGAATGGTTGGGACAACAAACATCCATCTCGTTCGTATTTTGGATACCCGTATAACCATCGAAGACTGTTGAAGTGACTAATTCCAGGAATTTAAGCGGCGTTGAGGACAAAGCAATTGTTGGAGTTACCATTTTTTTTTATCCAGTACCAACATACTTGATATTAAGAAAAGATCTTTTACAGAAAGGTTGGCTAGAGATTTATTGTAAAAACACTAGCCCTGCTCAGTCCATAATGAGAATACTGCAATCTTTTTTTATTCTATGTATTTTTATCATTATGCACATAAAGGAGAGGAGGAGCCGTATGAGATGAAAATCTCACGTACGGTTCTGGAACGGAGATTCTTTGAACCGAATGACGACCGTAACGGATGTCGGCTCAATCCGAAGGAAATTATGCGGAAGCTTTACAGAATTATTATGAAGCTATGCGACTGGAAATTGATCCCTATGATCGAAGTTATATACTTTATAACATAGGCCTTATCCACACAAGTAACGGAGAACATACGAAAGCTTTGGAATATTATTTTCGGGCACTAGAACGAAACCCGTTCTTACCACAAGCTTTTAATAATATGGCCGTGATCTGTCATTACGTGCGACTATCTCCACTATAGAAAGAAAAAAGAAAAGAAAGATAATAAATACTAGAAGGATTTCTACATATATATCGTCCAAAACAACGATTTTTATCAGCTGTAGCAAAGAAAAAGAAAGAAACTTCATAGAAGTTGAAATATGAAGAAATAGATATGCCTAGATACTTTTTTTCTATGGATAAAAGATCTAATTGATAGAGAAAGCACCGTAAAGATCAATTAGCGAGGTTTTTGGCCAATACAAGAAGAACTGCTTACTTATATCATGATAGAAGAGTTAGGAATCCACTTATGTAATAGAGTTGATCCCCTAAAGTTTTGAGCAGCGGTGTAGTATCAGATCCCAAAGATAGTAAGTCTTTTCTTTTTTATGAAGAAAAGTCTTTTTCACGGATTCTATAGAAATTTATATATCATATATGAAAGTATATGATATAGGAAACCGAGATAGTTACCTTTCAGAAAATTATAATGAGAGTGTAAATGCCGATGCTTTATTCTTCTGAAGGTAGGAGAAAAGATAAAACTATAAAGCGGATTACTTTTTTTATTAATCCAAATTCAAGTTTGAAACTCATGTAATTATCCTCTATTTTTTTTTTGTTAACTCGAGAAAAAAAAAATAGAATAGATCTAATAAAAAAAATGGGGCACGAAAAGAATTAACTGCTGAGCCGTATGAGGCAGGAAACTCTCAAGTACGGTTCTAAGGGAAGGGAATTTACTCACCTATTCCGACCGCGGAGAACAGGCCATTCGACAGGGAGATTCGGAAATTGCGGAGGCTTGGTTTGATCAAGCCGCTGAGTATTGGAAACAAGCTATAGCCCTTACCCCTGGTAATTATATTGAAGCGCAAAATTGGTTGAAGATCACAGGGCGTTTTGAATAAGAGCACTCTGTTTATTATTTTATTATTATTAGTTATAGTTATTTTTATTATTAGTTATTAGTATAGTATTCGATTTTTTTATTTATATTATAGTTTTAGTTATATATAGTTATAGTATTTTATATTATAGTTATAGTTTATAGTATTATAGTATAGTTAATTAATTTTCTAATTAATTTTTTGTTGTCCCCATCAGTCAAGTCAAATAAAACAGATCATTTCTCTAGAAACAAACAATCAACGAATTTCATTATATCCCTTCTAAGATCGTTCTATTTCGTTTGGTATTTCGTAGGTTTGGTATTTCGTAGGGATAAATGATAAGTGGATACAGTAGATAACTCGAATTTTTCTGCTATTGAAACTAAAAAAACTAATAAAAGAGACTCTCTCTCAAATGACTAAATATAAATATCGGTATGTACCCTAGTAATGCTAATGACTGTTCACGTGATTTGAAATAGAGTACATAGTAATATCTTCTATGTAAGACATAAAGTTAAAGTAGCTCCATCTAGGAA